TTGGAATAAACTAAAAATTTTTCCGTGGAGTAACGAAATAACAATTTATTCATATGAAACATCTCGGAACAAGGAGATTGAATCGGAAATATCGACAAATTCTTGTGGAGTCAAAAAAAAGGGCCAACTGGTCCACTTTAATCTCTATCGAATTTTAATATCAGAATAGCAGATATAGTCATGATTCAATGGGTCAGGTCCACCTACTTTTTCTTTTGTTTGTTAATTTCTAATTTTTACAATAGATTTAAAGATTTAATTGGCAGAATGGAAAGTAGGGATATTTGGCGATTCAAGAGACGATTTATCGTTATTTATGAGAATTAGAATTTACTAAAAAATGTTCACTACTCTACTAGAATTCATTATAATGATAATTTATTATACAATACAGTTGGTTACTTTTTTTATTACACATACAAATATTAACAATACTTTTATTCCCCCTTCCAAAAAAAGCTATGATTGGAGTTTTATGAAAAAAGGACTAAAGCCCCTTATCGGATTTGAACCGATGACTTACGCCTTACCATGGCGTTACTCTACCGCTGAGTTAAAAGGGCCTATTGAATTCAATTCTTGAATGAGTCACTATGTGGATAAAATGGATTTCTGTACATATATTATATACACGAAAGTACATGCAGTAGATTCCTAGTGGCTGGTTAGTAGCTTATTCTTGAATAAGAAAAAGGGTTTCCATAGCAAGTATAGAAAAATGCAATGACTTATTTCAAGGACGACCTTTGAACTAAATTATAATTCGACTAATTATATTCGAATTAGAGAAAAAAATTTCGATAACTTATCTTGATCCCTCATCTCAGATTTCTCATTTCTGAATCTCCTAGCTTAGTGCAAGCTAGGCATATCTTAACAATACAATAAATGAATCCATTGTAAAAAATGGAATTAAACTCCCTCTTTTTCGACAAATTATTAGATTCCGGGCGAAATTCTATTTTTCGTACTCTAATTTATTATTTATATTTAATATAATATATAATATAAATTAAGAGAATTAGAAATGAGTTTAGTTCTATATAATATATATATATATAGAATATAGAATCGAAGTAAAATAAATGGCAATTAGAATGAATAATTCATAAATAACGAATCAAAAAAAATTATGAAATAATGAAAATAGAGCTTGTATCGAATCATGCCATTCCATTCTATTTATATTGACAATTTCAAAAAACGGTTGATATTATGATCATAGTATGATGGCGGTCGATCAAGTATGCCCCCATCGTCTAGTGGTTCAGGACATCTCTCTTTCAAGGAGGCAGCGGGGATTCGACTTCCCCTGGGGGTAGGGTACTACGAAAGGAAGTTGATCATGGATTACCAATAAGTCTAAAATGGATTCTTCCTGGGTCGATGCCCGAGCGGTTAATGGGGACGGACTGTAAATTCGTTGGCAATATGTCTACGCTGGTTCAAATCCAGCTCGGCCCAATAATTCGCCAATCTACCATGAGATGGTATAAACTCTTGTCCTTCCGAAATACCGGATACGTAGGAGTCAAATTTTCTGCTATATCCCTTAATTTCCCTGGGATTGTAGTTCAATTGGTTAGAGCACCGCCCTGTCAAGGCGGAAGCTACGGGTTCGAGCCCCGTCAGTCCCGACGAATCCAATAAATCCATAAATTAAACTCTCTCTTTTCTGTGAAAGATGGGACAAGGGGTCTCTTTTTTTTCTTTCCTTTCGCATTTATCATCATCAAACAAATAGATGTTTTCGGCACTTCAATGAGTCCTGATTGATGGTATAAAGATATATTTTGATTAGTACAATTGTTGGTAGCATTATATTCAGGATTCCAAGATATAGATATATCAGGTCTTATTTTTCGATTGTTCATAATGGAATATGGACAGAGAGTATCACAGGGTTCTTGGTAGAACATACACAAATGGAATTCATTTATTATATGACCCAAACTAAAAATAAAGAGAATCTAATTCCCCCCATGAGCTACGTTTCCAAATGAAATTATCTCCGTTTCTGCTTATCATTTTAGGTAACCTCAATTAGTAAATTTACTCATTTTAATTTGAAAAATCTATTTCATTCAAATTGCACACTGAACTTTTAATATATATGTCCTAGTCCTAATAGAATAATATGAGGAAAGAGGATAAAAGAAAGATAAAGATCGTCCCACAATCGCGCCTTTATTTGAGAAGGAATGAATTTAGTGAAGAAATGAAGCAAATTTCCTCCCTATTTTTCTATTTATTGTATTTTCGGAGTCTCATCGACATCAAAAACGCTACTATATGGTAGAATATTAGATACTTTCTACTCGGATTCATATTTATCACACCTCTTTGTCTTCAAAGAAAATTAGATTATTAAAAAAAAAAGTAGTTTAGAACTTAATTTCCATTTCACCTCTATTGTTTATTTTGGTTTGTAGTTAATGGAAGCGGAAGGGTCGTCCGAGAAGTATCATCTCATCGGATAATGATACAAGAAGGGCGTAGG